TGACCAGAATTAGACGAGGATATATAGCTCGGAGACGTAGAACAAAAATTCGTTTATTTGCATCAAGCTTTCGGGGTGCTCATTCGAGACTTACTCGAACTATTACTCAACAGAAAATAAGAGCTTTGGTTTCGGCTCATCGGGATAGAGATAGGCAAAAGAGAGATTTTCGTCGTTTGTGGATCACTCGGATAAATGCAGTAATTCGCGAGAATAGGGTATCCTATAGTTATAGTAGATTAATACACGATCTGTACAAGAGGCAATTGCTTCTTAATCGTAAAATACTTGCACAAATAGCTATATCAAATAAGAATTGTCTTTATATGATTTCCAATGAGATCATAAAATAAAGGGATTGGAAGAAATCCACCGGAATAATTTAAATGGAGTTCCCCGGAGAATGAACTCCGGGAAGGTAGAGTAGAAATTAGTATAATAAAATATGATAATATGAGAAAGTGATAAAGTCGTCAAAATGAGCGAATGCGTTCAATAAAAAAAAAGATTTCTTCTTCTTCCCCGATTCTTTTTTTTTGTCTTACGACACGACAATCAAATCCGTATTCTCCGATTTTTCGAACAAAACATCAATCGGCGTTTGAGTTCAGATTGGAATTTTGATTCAATTGAAGAGTAAGCCTATTTATTTCTGGTTCTAAGCCCAGTAGTTCTAGCGGTCGACTCGGTTCTTTCAAATTGTTTCTCGTTATTAAGAAAAGGTAACAAAGATAAAATACGAGCTTGTTTTATAGCAATAGTAATTAATCGTTGTTGTTTTAAGGTCAATCTATTCACTCGTCTAGATAATATTTTTCCTTGTTCACTAATAAATCGACTAATTAAACTCATGTTTCTATAATCAATTCGATCCCCCGATTGGATCGGGGGCAAACGCCTACGAAAAGATCGCTTGGATTTAAGAAAAAGTCGCTTGGATTTATCCATGGTTTGTTTATTCCTTATCCCGAAAATCCTATTTCGGTCAAATCACAATCACAAATGAATTAGAATTAAGAAATAGGATTTGGTTTGTTTATATATAGATTTGTTTCTATTTAAATATAGGTTATATATAATATGTCATTTTTCCTGTTCCTTGGAAGGGTGACACACAGGCACTCGGTTCGATCTATTTCTTTATCTCCCCATGAATCGTATGTTTGTAACAATAGGGACAGAATTTTCTCAATTCCAATCGACTAGGTGTATTGTGTCGATTCTTTTGAGTAATATATCTGGAAATGCCCGTTGATTCTTTATTAACACCGTTTCGGACACAACTGGTACATTCCAAAATAACCGTTACTCGGACATCTTTACTCTTGGCCATGAACCTCCTTTGGGTTTTTGATTCACTCAACTCTTCTATTTTTTCGATCCGAAGCGAAGAAGAAAGGAACGAAAAAAAAGAAGTTGCTAACTCGAAATCCAATTAAAATTAATTATGAAAGATTTCGTTGCAATGAATAGTAAATAAAAATAATAAGTAATACAATGATTTCTAACTATATTTAGAATTGCAATACAGTATTTTATTTAAGTATCTTGTATGATACTGTTACCCTAGACCCACATTTCCATTTTCGTTCTCACTCTATTATTAATTTACTTAGAGCCTGAACCTGAACCCGAGTTTCACTGAGGTTGAATCCACTTTTATTCTTTTTCTTTCCTCCCTTTCTAAAAAGAGGGGGAGAGGAATTAGTCACAGATATTTGATTGTATCTCTAATCTTCTTCAACCCTTCCCATGTCAATAACTAGAATGAAAAAAAAGGGAATGTCAACGCATCCGGGAAGAAACGATTGATCTCTATCAATAGACCTGCTAAAGACCCGAACCATAGAGCACTTAGTACCGGTGCCACGGAGAGATATGTTTTTAGATCTCGCATTGAAAATCCTCCTTCTTTATTGTAATACATAATGGTAATACATATATGATCAGATGCATATGTAGTTAAGGACTACTTGTATTTGTACGCGGAATCCCTAATTCAAATTGAAATGTACAATGATTCGGCGGATAAGATTTTGTTTCATTTCTTAAAATTAAAAGAGAAAAATACGTCCCTTTCTTCCTGAGCATTCCCGAAAACTATTCATTTTTTTTTTACGGTGGATTTCATATGTATATAAGTCTTTTATTATTATTATATGTTATATGATATGAGACCAAAACAAAAAAGAAGACAAGATAAGTTGTGTATATTAATGGAAGAAATAACGATATGGAAAACAAGACAGGGATTCTTTACAATGACACTGTAGACCAATTGAAAGGGATGTAGCGCAGCTTGGTAGCGCGTTTGTTTTGGGTACAAAATGTCACGGGTTCAAATCCTGTCATCCCTACCGATTACTTCGCAGTAACGAGGGATCAATTGAGAATTGGACATACATAATCTTTCATTTTATGATACTAGATATGAGAGTATATGCATGCAAGATGTATGGGGGTTACAAAAAGAAAGAATCACAGTCTTCTCTATTGTGAT